TTGTGTTTACTTTGAAATTTTAGTATTCGGGTCGTTTTTGCGGTTTTTAGCACTGATTTTTTAGTGTTTTGTAAAAATAAATTTTGGTGTTATATTTATATATGTTATATATATATACGCGGTGGCATAAATCAACCTCTACTGTATTTTGTTGATTTTGATACGTCTAGTCGGGTCTTCTCTGGTTTCGGGGTTTGACAGGGATGAACGGGATTCGCTGGGCGTAGGGGGTAAGGGGGTTTGTCGCGCAGAAACCAAAAGGGGGGGTATATAGTACAGAAATGCGAGGATTAAGAATAGTGTTATGCACTTGAATTAAAGTTATGTAATTCTTGAGTTATGTCTTTTCATCATTAACTTACATGCCTGTATGCAAGGAAAATGTTCCACCTTAATTTTACTGTTGTAGCTTGCACTTTGGGATGTATATGAAAGGCAGACCAAAAAGAGAACGTTATGCATATAAAAGAATGCCCGGCATGGTGGGTAACGAGTCGTATGTACTACACCATTAACCAAATGCCAGTATAATTATCAATAAGTGGAGTATTACAGTTATGTTCCTGAAATAGGAACCAAATGCCAGTAATAGTTCACTGAATGTAAACTAGCAGTTATTGTCCTTGACCCTATCATTAACGGCATGCCTTTATATAAACTGGTTGGTGGTTTCTTACTACATTAATAATTTGTGGCTCAAATTTAAGTTGATTATTTCAAGGAAACTTTTGTGAACAATATTGTAGGGGGATATCCTCCTGTTTATTACCAGATTACACTGTTGTGGATAAAATTATAGAAATGCCCATGCACTTATTATAGATTTACACTTGCTTTATGTTTCGTGTAGTTTAAAGGTGATTATACATTAATGTACTAATACATTAATGTAATATTATGCATAATATGTACTATACCATAAGGCATAGCCTTTCTTCAGAAGATAGTTTAATTTAGAATTCTGGCTTTGGGAGCCAGTGGTGGGAGTTAGAGTCTCCTTTTTCTGGCACTAGGGGGGGATTTAACCTCCGATCTTCGGATTACAAGACCGATGCTTTAGGCACTAAGCTACTAGGGCAATTTCATTCTAGTGCTTTGTTTTCAAACCAGCCTGCTAGTGGGATCATAATTAAGAATAGTATGAAGTAAAGGATGGATGCGAGTTGTCCAATGATAATGAATGGGTGTTCTACCGGTATTCCTCCGATTCAAGTGAGGATTAGCATGTTTGCGATTAGGGCTCAGAACAGGGCTTGGGTGAGTGGTCGAAATGTAAGTCCTCGTTGTTTTGATGTATGTAGGACTGGGACTACTATTAAAATTAGGATGGAAAATAGTAGGGCTAGGACTCCTCCAAGCTTGTTTGGGATTGAGCGGAGGATGGCGTAGGCGAACAGGAAGTATCATTCTGGTTTAATGTGAGGGGGGGTGACTAGGGGGTTTGCTGGGGTGAAGTTTTCTGGGTCCCCTAGCAGGTTTGGGGAGAATAGTGTTAGTGATACGAGTGCTAGCAGTACTACTGCGAAGCCTAATAGGTCCTTGTATGAGAAATAGGGGTGGAATGAGATTTTGTCTGCATTAGAGTTTAATCCTGTTGGGTTGTTTGAGCCTGTTTCGTGCAGGAAGAGTAAGTGTATAATGGTCGCAGCAGCAATTATAAATGGTAGTAGGAAGTGGAAGGCGAAGAATCGTGTTAGTGTTGCGTTGTCAATTGAGAATCCGCCTCAGATTCATTGGACGAGGGTGTTTCCTACGTAGGGGATTGCTGACAGCAGGTTGGTGATTACTGTGGCACCTCAAAAGGATATTTGCCCTCAGGGAAGGACGTACCCTACAAATGCTGTTATTATTGTGAGTAGGAGGAGGATAACTCCAATGTTTCAAGTTTCCTTGTTGGTGTAGGACCCGTAGTATAGTCCTCGGGCAATGTGTATATAAATACAGATGAAGAAGAATGATGCTCCGTTGGCGTGTGTGTTGCGGATAAGTCACCCGTAGTTTACGTCTCGGCAGATATGGGCTACTGAAGAAAAGGCGGTGGTGATGTCTGAGGTGTAGTGTATGGCTAGAAATAGTCCTGTTAGGATTTGGGTGATTAAGCATAATCCTAGTAGTGACCCAAAGTTTCATCATGCTGAGATGTTGGATGGGGTTGGTAGGTCAATTAGTGCATTGTTGGCGATTTTAATTAAGGGGTGTGTTTTACGTAGGCTTGCCATTAAAGGGTTTTTATAGTTGAATAACAACGGTGGTTCTTCAAGTCACTAGTCTTGGTTAAAGTCCGAGTGAAAATTATGACTTATCTTGTGTCTTTATTATTGATAGCTTTGATTGTTGGTTTGGTTGCTGTGGCATCTAATCCTGCTCCTTATTTTGCCGCTTTTGGCCTGGTTGTGGCGGCCGGTGTTGGGTGTGGTGTGTTAATTGGTCATGGGGGGTCTTTTTTATCTTTGGTTCTTTTTTTGATTTATTTGGGTGGAATGCTTGTGGTGTTTGCTTATTCGGCGGCCTTGGCGGCTGAGCCGTTTCCTGAGTCCTGGGGGGATCGGTCTGTGGTTGGGCATGTTTTGGTCTATTTGGCTGGTGTGGGTTTGATGGTAAGTGTGTTTTGTGGGGGTTGGTATGAAGGGTCGTGGGTGGTTATTGATAGTTTAAAGGAGTTTTCTATGTTGCGGGGGGATGTTGGTGGGGTGGCTGTGATGTATTCGTTGGGTGGTGGTATGTTGTTAATTTGTGCCTGAGTGTTATTGTTGACCTTGTTTGTTGTGTTGGAGTTGACTCGGGGGTTAAGTCGTGGTTCTCTTCGGGCGGTTTAAGCCACGGCTAGTAGTACTGCAATGGTTGTGGATAGAAGGAAGATTGTCAGGTAGGTTTTAATTATTCCTTGTTGTGCATTGCTTACGGCTTTGGCTATTTTTACTTGGGGTGAGGATACTCCTTTTGGGCCCGCGGCTTCAAATCATGTTTGATCTACCAGTTGGGTGGCGATTGATTGTCCGAGGGTTAGGTTGAGTTTTGGTATGAGCCGGTGGATGATCGTGGGGAAGTATCCGAGTATGTTTGAGAAATGGTGGGGGGTAGTTTTGGGGCTAATTTTAAATTGTTTGTTGGTTAGTGCTGTTAGTTCTAGGGCCGTGAGTAGGCCAATAATTGTCACTAGCAGGGCGGCTGTTTTGAGGGTGGTTGGTATGCTTATAACGGGTGTTTTTAAGGGTGTGAAAGTTGATGTAATAATTAGTCCGGCGATAATGCTTCCTCAGGCAAGTCGTTTGATTGGGTTAATAATTGATGGGGTGTTTTCATTAATTGGTGGCAGGGGCAGGAATCGTGGGGTTCCCATTGTAACGAAGAATATTACTCGGAGGCTATAGACTGCAGTGAAGGATGTAGCGATGAGTGTGAGTACTAGGGCTCAGGCGTTTAGGTAAGAGGTGTTTAAGGCTTCAATGATGGCATCTTTTGAGAAAAAGCCGGCCAGGAATGGGGTGCCTGTGAGGGCTAGGCTTCCGATGGTTAGGCAGGTTGAGGTAAGAGGCATTAGATTTTGAAGTCCGCCTATTTTCCGGATGTCTTGTTCGTTGTTTAGGCTGTGAATGATGGATCCGGAGCATAGGAATAATATTGCTTTAAAGAAGGCGTGAGTGCAGATGTGCAGGAACGCTAGTTGGGGCTGATTAAGGCCAATTGTGACCATCATAAGGCCCAGCTGGCTGGATGTAGAGAATGCAATGATTTTTTTGATATCATTTTGGGTTAGAGCACAGGCAGCTGTGAATAGTGTTGTTAGGGCTCCCAGGCAGAGGCAGGTTGTTAATGCCAGATTGTTATTTTCTATGAGGGGATGCAGGCGGATGAGGAGGAAGACTCCGGCGACCACTATGGTGCTGGAGTGGAGCAGGGCAGATACTGGTGTGGGGCCTTCTATGGCAGACGGTAGTCAAGGGTGGAGTCCAAATTGTGCTGATTTTCCAGTTGCGGCCAGGATTAGGCCCATTAGTGGAAGGGTCATGTCAAAGTTTTTGGATAGGAAGAATATTTGTTGAATTTCTCATGAGTTTAGGTTTATTGCTAGTCAGGCCATTGTTATGATTAGTCCGATGTCTCCAACGCGGTTATATAGGACGGCTTGGAGGGCTGCTGTGTTGGCGTCTGCTCGTCCATGTCATCAGCCAATAAGCAGGAATGATATAATGCCCACTCCTTCTCATCCAATAAAAAGTTGAAACATGTTGTTAGCTGTTACAAGAATAATTATGGCGATAAGGAATAAGAGTAGGTATTTAAAGAATCGGTTTATGTATGGGTCGGAGTGTATATATCATGACGCAAATTCAAGGATGGACCAGGTTACGTAAAGGGCGATGGGGGTAAAGATGATGGAGTAGTGGTCAAATTTAAAGCTAATGTTAATGTCGAATGGGGCGATGTTTGTTCAGTGTCAGCTGGTGATGATGGTTTCGGTTCCTTGGTTTAGGAAAATTAGGAGTGGGAGGAGACTAATTAGAAATGTGTAGCTGACTGCAGTTTTGGCGTGGGTGAGTGCCCATTTGTGGTTTTTAGGGTTTGGGGTGAGTGTGGTTAGGAGGGGATAAGCAAGGATGGCAATTACTAGAATTAATGAGGAGGAGAGGGTTAAGGTTGTTGGGTGCATAGCTTTTACTTGGATTTGCACCAAGAGTTTTTGGCTCCTAAGGCCAACGGATGGGCTATTATCCTTTAAAAGCGCGAGGAAACCACGGAGTTCAACCGTGGGTTATAAGGATTAGCAGTGCTTATTGCCTCGGGCCTTCCTCGGTGAGTAAGGGGATTTTAGCCCCTGTTTTTAGAATCACAATCTAATGTTTTATTTAAACTATACTTACTAGTAACATCAGCCTCATATGAGTTCGGGCTTTGTTATTAAGAGAATGACCGGGATGAGGTGGAGTGTTATTAATAGGTGTTCGCGGGTGTGAAATGGTGGTAGCCCTGTGGTGTGGTTTGGTAATGGGCCGCGTTGTGTTGTCAGGAATAGGTATAGTGAGTAGCCGGCTGCAATTAATGTGCCTGTCCCCGTTAATAGAATTGTCCAGGGGGATCAGTTGAATAGGGCTGAGATGATTGTTAGCTCTCCTATGAGGTTTGGAAGTGGGGGTAATGCCAGGTTGGCCAGGCTGGCCATAAATCATCAGACTATTGTTAGGGGAAAAATTGTTTGTAGTCCTCGGGCAAGGATTATGGTTCGGCTGTGGGTTCGCTCATAGGTGGTATTGGCTAGGCAAAATAGTGTGGAAGATACCAATCCGTGGGCAATTATTAGAATAATTGCGCCTGTGAATCCTCAAGGGGTTTGGATTAGAATGCCCCCGGCGACTAGTCCTATGTGGCTGACGGATGAGTAGGCGATTAGTGATTTTAGGTCTGTTTGTCGTAGGCAAATTGACCCTGTTATGATAATGCCTCATAGGGCTAGAAGAATAAATGGGTAGGCCAGTTCTTTGGAGAGCGGGTCTAGTATTACTATTATTCGTATTATGCCGTATCCTCCAAGTTTTAGTAGCACAGCGGCGAGGACTATTGATCCGGCCACTGGGGCTTCAACATGCGCTTTTGGTAGTCAAAGATGTACTCCGTAGAGTGGTATTTTGACTAGGAATGCAATTAGGCAGCCAGCCCATCAGATCTTGTGGCCTCAGGAGTTGAGGGCTATGGGTTGGGAGTACTGTAGGATTAGCATTGATAGGGTCCCGGTTGAGTGTTGGAGGAGGAGCAGGGCAATGAGTAGGGGCAGTGATCCTGTTAGGGTGTAGAATAGAAAATAGGTTCCTGCATTGAGACGTTCCGTCTGGTTTCCTCACCGTGTGATAATGATTAGGGTGGGGATTAAAGTGGCTTCGAATATAATATAAAATATAATAATTTCTGTGGCGCCGAATGCTATAATTAGAAAAGTTTGTAGAAATGTTAAGAGGGTGATGTACAGTCGTTGGCGGGTGATTGGTTCGGGGTTGATATGGTTTTGGCTAGCTAGGATTATTAATGGCAGTAGCCAGCATGTGAGGACTAGTAGGGGGGTGGATAGTGGGTCTGTGGCTAAATACAGGTTAGAGGTGGCTCATCCTGTTTCTGATATTCAGGACAGTCATATTATGCTGATTAGGGCGATTAATAGGCTGTGTAGTGTTGTTGTTGTTCATAATCATTTGGGGGATGACAATCAGATTGTTGGGAATAGTATGATTGTGGGGATTAATACTTTTAACATTGTAGTAGGTTAAGGTTTTGTAGGCGGTCGGTTCCGTGGGTGCGTGCTGTGGCAACTAGCAGTGCTAGGCCTGCACTAGCTTCGCAGGCGGAGAAAGCCAGCAGGAGTATTGGGGCTGTTGAAGATCCGGTTATTTCAAGTTGTAAGGTTCAGATGGCTAGTGCAATGAATAGTGAAAGTATTATTCCTTCTAAACATAGTAGTGCTGATAGCAGGTGGGTGCGGTGGAATGTCAGGCCTATGAGCCCTAGAATGAAGGCTGAGCTAAAGCTGAAGTGTACGGGTGTCATAAGGGGGTCGTGGGGTTAAACCACGATCTTCTGAGTCGAAATCAGAGGTCTTTTTTGGACTAACGCCCTATTCTGCCCATTCCAGGCCCCCTTGGGTTCATTCATAGATTAGGCCAAGAGTTAGTAAGATTAGGACTGTTGAGGCTCAAAGAAGGGTTTCGGTGGGGTTGTAGAGTTGATTTCCTCAGGGTAGGGGGAGGAGGAGTGCAATTTCTAAGTCGAAAAGTAGGAATAAGATTGCGATTAAAAAAAATCGGATTGAAAAGGGAAGCCGGGCAGACCCTAGGGGGTCAAATCCGCATTCGTAGGGTGAGAGTTTTTCTGCGTCTGGGTTTATCTGTGGGAGTCAGAATGATACTGTTGCTAGGGCTAGTGATAATATTGTTGTAATTGTGAGGATGGCGATAATTAAGTTCATTATCTTTCCTTGGAGTCTAACCAAGACCAGGTGATTGGAAGTCACTCGTACTAACTTTGCATACTAGAAAGATTATGAGCCTCATCAGTAGACTGATACGTAGAGGAATAGTCATACCACGTCAACAAAGTGTCAATATCATGCGGCAGCTTCAAAGCCGAAGTGGTGTCCAGATGTAAAGTGGTATTGGATTTGGCGAAGTAGGCAGATGGCCAAGAAGGAGGATCCAATGATTACATGAAGTCCGTGGAACCCTGTGGCAACAAAGAATGTTGAGCCGTAGACTCCGTCTGCGATTGTGAATGGTGCCTCGTAGTATTCTATGGCCTGTAGGGCTGTGAAGTAAAGTCCTAGTAAGATTGTAAGTGTAAGGGATTGAATAGCCTGTTTTCGTTCACCTTCTGTGAGGCTGTGGTGGGCTCATGTTACTGTAACCCCGGATGCCAGTAAGACAGCCGTGTTAAGCAGGGGCACTTCAAATGGGTCTAGGGGTGTAATTCCAATGGGTGGTCAACATCCCCCTAGTTCGGGCGTAGGGGCCAAGCTTGAGTGATAAAATGCTCAAAAGAATCCCAAGAAGAAAAAAACTTCTGATGTAATGAAAAGGATTATGCCATACCGAAGGCCTTTTTGGACGGGGGGTGTGTGATGGCCTTGGAAGGTCCCCTCTCGAATGATATCTCGTCATCATTGGTATATGGTAAGTAGTAGTAGAACTAATCCGAGGGTTATAAGTGTAGTGGAGTGGAAATGAAACCAGATTGCTAGGCCGGACGTCATTAGTAGGGCTCCGACTGCGCCGGTTAGGGGTCATGGGCTTGGATCAACCATATGGTATGCGTGTGCTTGGTGGGCCATTAAACGTTTTCTTGAAGGTAGAGGCTTAGGAGGAGGACAAATACGTATGCCTGAATTATTGCCACGGCCACTTCTAGAAGTGTCAGGAGGAATAAAACGGCGGCAGTTAAAACTGCCACCGTGGGCATTATCGGGAGTAGGACAAATACGGCGGTAGCGATCAGCTGGATTAATAGATGCCCGGCGGTTAGGTTGGCTGTGAGTCGGACGCCAAGGGCCAGCGGGCGGATAAATAGGCTAATTGTTTCGATAATGATCAAGATGGGGATCAAGGGGATTGGGGTTCCTTCTGGTAATAGGTGGCCTAGTGTATTTGTTGGTTGGTTGCGCATTCCAATGAGGACTGTAGCAAGTCATAGTGGAACTGCGAATCCTATGTTTAAGGACAGTTGTGTTGTGGGGGTGAAGGTGTATGGCAGGAGTCCTAGCATATTAGTTGTAATCAAGAATACTATAAGGGAGGTTAGAAGTAAGGCTCATTTATGCCCTCCAATGTTTAGGGGTAGTATTAGTTGACTTGTAAATTGATTAATTAGTCAGTTTTGAACAGTAGTTAGGCGGTTGTTAACCCATCGTGATGAGGGGGTGGGATATATTACTCAAGGCAGGGCAATCGCGATGGCAATTAGTGGCACTCCAAGGTATGAGGGGCTTGCAAATTGATCAAAGAAGCTTATTGCCATGGTCAGTTTCAGGGTTGAGTTTTGTGTTTTTCGGTGTTGAGTGGGGTCGGCTCGTTTGGGGTGTTATGGTTTAGGATTTTTGTTGGAATGATGATGAGGAAGATTAGTCATGAGAATAGTAAGATTGCGAATCAAGGGGCAGGGTTAAGTTGTGGCATTTCATTAGGGGTGGTTAGGGGGCACCAATCTTTGGCTTAAAAGGCCAACGCTGTAGCCTGGTTTAGCTTCCTAGTGAGGCGTTTTCTAGTATTAGTGAGGATCAGTGCTCAAAGTGTTCAAGCGGGACGGATTCAACTACAATAGGCATGAAGCTGTGGTTGGCTCCACAAATTTCGGAGCATTGCCCGTAAAACACTCCTGGGCGGGAAATGATGAAGGCAGCCTGGTTTAAGCGTCCGGGGACACCATCTAGTTTGACACCTAAGGATGGGACCGCTCAAGAGTGAAGGACGTCTTCGGCAGAGATTAGTATGCGGATTGGGGATTCTATTGGGACTACTATTCGGTGGTCTGTCTCGAGAAGGCGGAATTGGCCTGGGGTGAGGTCTTGGGTTGGGGTCATATAGGAGTCAAAGCCAAGATCTTCGTAGTCGGTGTACTCGTAGCTTCAGTATCATTGGTGGCCCATGGCTTTAATTGTTAAGTGGGGGTCGTTGATCTCGTCTATAAGATAAAGGATTCGTAGGGATGGGAGGGCAATTAGAATGAGGATTACGGCCGGTAGGATGGTTCATACAATTTCAATTTCTTGAGAGTCTAAGATATACTTATTGGTGAGTTTGGTAGATACTGTGGCGGCGATAATGTAGAGCACTAGGGTGCTAATTAAGAATACAACCATCAGGGCGTGATCGTGGAAGTGGAGAAGTTCTTCTATAACGGGTGATGCCGCGTCTTGGAATCCTAATTGTGTGGGATGTGCCATTAAGCTTGAAGCTTAAGACATGCGGGGGTTTAACCCACAACTTCACCTTGACAAAGTGATGTAATTTATGTGTTTACTAATGTCTTGGAAGGAAGTGGCAGAGTGGTCATGTGGCTGGCTTGAAACCAGCATATGGAGGTTCAATTCCTCCCTTCCTCGACTAGTTTGATTGAACTTGAACAAATGCAGGCTCTTCAAATGTGTGGTAGGGTGGTGGACATCCGTGAAGTCACTCTGCATTTGTTGTAGTTATTTCTACGGATATTACCTCCCGTTTAGCGGCGAAGGCCTCTCATAAAATGAAGAGGAACATGATTACGGCTACTAGTGATAATATTGATCCAATAGATGAGACTGTGTTCCACATGGCATAGGCGTCAGGGTAGTCCGAGTATCGGCGTGGTATTCCTGCTAGTCCTAGGAAGTGTTGTGGAAAGAATGTGAGGTTTACACCCACAAATATGGTTACAAAGTGAATTTTGGTTCAAGTGCTGTGCAGGGTGTACCCCGTGAATAGTGGAAATCAGTGTACAAAGCCTGCTATAATTGCAAATACGGCGCCTATCGATAATACGTAGTGGAAGTGTGCTACTACATAATAGGTGTCGTGTAGGACAATATCAATTGATGAGTTGGCCAGTACGATTCCTGTTAGTCCCCCAACGGTAAATAGGAAAATAAAGCCAAGGGCCCATAGTATTGGGGCTTCTCATTTAATTGAGCCCCCATGGAGCGTGGCCAGTCAGCTAAAGACTTTTACGCCTGTTGGGATGGCAATGATTATTGTGGCGGATGTGAAGTATGCACGGGTGTCTACGTCCATCCCTACGGTGAATATGTGATGGGCTCAGACAATAAACCCTAGAAGCCCAATGGCCATCATGGCTCAGACCATTCCTATATACCCGAATGGTTCTTTTTTGCCTGCGTAGTAGGCTACAACGTGTGAGATGATACCAAATCCTGGCAGGATGAGGATGTAAACTTCTGGGTGTCCGAAGAATCAGAATAGGTGTTGATAAAGAATGGGGTCTCCCCCCCCTGCGGGGTCAAAGAATGTTGTGTTTAGGTTTCGATCTGTTAGTAGCATTGTAATACCGGCGGCCAGAACAGGCATGGATAGAAGCAGTAGAACGGCGGTTACGAGGACGGCTCAGACGAATAGGGGTGTTTGGTATTGGGAGATGGCCGGGGGTTTTATATTGATGGTTGTAGTAATAAAGTTAATTGCCCCTAGGATAGATGACACACCTGCCAAGTGTAGAGAAAAGATGGTCAGATCCACGGATGCGCCTGCGTGGGCGAGGTTTCCTGCTAGTGGCGGGTAGACAGTTCAGCCTGTTCCGGCGCCGGCTTCAACGCCAGAGGAGGCCAGCAGAAGAAGGAAGGAGGGGGGCAGGAGTCAAAAGCTTATATTATTCATGCGGGGAAATGCCATGTCGGGGGCGCCAATTATAAGCGGGACTAGTCAGTTACCAAAGCCACCAATAAGAATTGGTATTACTATAAAGAAAATTATAACAAACGCGTGTGCGGTGACGATGACGTTATAAATCTGGTCATCGCCGAGTAGGGACCCAGGTTGGCTAAGCTCGGTTCGAATTAAGAGGCTAAGGGCGGTCCCAACTATTCCGGCTCAGGCACCAAATACGAGGTAGAGGGTGCCAATGTCTTTGTGGTTGGTAGAGAAGAATCAGCGTGTAAGTGTCACAGGTAGGATGGCCGAAGTCAGGCGGTGGGTTGTAGCCCCAAAGATAGAGGTTTAGAGTCCTCTTCCTATCAAGCCCTGTGGTGAAAACCATATTGGATTGCAAATCCAAAGACGCAGATTGGACGTCTGCCGGGGCTTTCCCGCCTTACTCGGCTAACGGCGGGAAAGTAGATGAATGCTCGCTGGTTTGGGCGCTTAGCTGTTAACTAAGAGTTTGTAGGATCGAGGCCTTCTCATCTAGGAAGGCTTTAGCTTAATTAAAGTGTCTGGCTTGCATTCAGAAGATGTGGGTTGGAGTCCTGCAAGTCTTACAGGGGCTAGGAGATTTTAACTCCTACTTAGGGCTTTGAAGGCCCTTGGTCTAAGATTATCCTAAGCCCCTAGGTGGTTAGTGCTATGATGGCCGGGGTAATTGGGAGTAGTCCTAGCGCAGCTGTGGTGGTCGTGGCTAGTATAGTTGTTGGTTGGGTGTTTTGGGTTCGTCATGGTGTTGTGGCGTTGGTTGTGGCTGGGAATACGGTAAGGGCCATTGCGTAGCATAGTCGTAGGTAGAAGTATAGGCTTAGTAGGGCCGCTAGGGCTATGATTGTTGCGGTAATTGGAAGTTCTTGTTTTGTTAGTTCTTGTAGGATAAGTCATTTTGGCATGAACCCTGTAAGGGGAGGGAGACCCCCTAGTGAGAGGAGGGCTAGTGTGGTGGTTGATACAAGTGTTGGGGTTTTAGATCAGGTTGTGGATAGTGTGTTAATTTTTGTGGCTGATGCTATTTTTAGTGAGAGAAATGCTGTGGATGTTATGAGGATATATGTCCCTAGTGCGAGGATGGTTAGTTGGGGGGCAAATTGTAGTACGATGATTATTCAGCCCATATGTGCAATTGAGGAGTAGGCTAGGATTTTTCGTAGCTGAGTTTGGTTGAGGCCCCCCCATCCTCCGATTAGGGTGGACAGTAGGCCTAGTGAGGTAAGTAGGATGGGGCTGGTTGTTGGGGCGATTTGGATAATTAGTGCGAATGGTGCTAGTTTTTGTCATGTGGATAGTACTAGTCCTGTGAGGAGGTCGAGCCCCTGTAGGACCTCTGGGAGTCAGAAGTGTATTGGGGCGAGGCCGGTTTTTAGTGCTAGGGCCATGATGGTTATTGTTGAGGCTAAGGGGTGGGATAGGCTGTTGATGTCTCATTCTCCTATTGTTCATGCGTTTGTTGTGGCTGCAAATAGGATTATTGCTGCGGCTGTTGCTTGTGTTAAGAAATATTTGGTGGCTGCTTCGACTGCTCGTGGGTGGTGTTGTTGTGCTATGATGGGGATAATTGCTAGGGTGTTGATTTCTAGTCCTATTCAGGCTAGTAGTCAGTGGGAGCTTGCAAAGGTTAGTGTGGTTCCCAGGCCTAGGCTGGATAGTAAAATAACTAATACGTAAGGGTTCATTGATAGGGGAGGGATTTTAACCGTCATGTTTGGGGTATGGGCCCGAAAGCTTGATTAGCTGACCTTATCGTAGAGAGTGGTGTAGAGGAGGCACTAGGAGTTTTGATCTCCTGGGTATGGGTTCGATTCCCTTCTTTCTAGGAACTGGAGAGATTTTAACTCTCGTAGGTCACTCTATCAAAGTGGTCCTTGGGCATTCAGGCACGGTTCCTGTCTTACTAGGCTTGGGGGGGGAGGCCTGCAAATGCGATTGGGAGGGCAGTGTGTCATAGTACCAGGGCCAAGGTTAGTGGTAGGAAGTTTTTTCATACTAGGTGTATTAGTTGGTCATATCGGAATCGTGGGTATGAGGCTCGAACTCATAGGAAGATGGTGGAGAGTAGTGCGGCTTTGGTTATTAGGTTAATGGTTGTGAGCTCTGGGAGGGCTGGCAGGTGTGATGCTCCGAGGAAGAGGATGGCTGATAGGGTATTTATTAAGAGGATGTTGGCATATTCGGCTAGGAAGAATAGGGCAAATGGCCCTCCTGCATATTCTACATTAAATCCGGAGACCAGTTCTGACTCACCTTCTGTTAGGTCGAAGGGTGCTCGGTTTGTCTCTGCTAAAGTGGAGATATATCATATTGCGGCTAGGGGTCAGGCGGGGATTAAGAGTCAGATGGGTTCTTGGGTGGTGTTGAATGTTTGTAGTGTGTAGCCGCCTGAGAAGATAATGATGGATAATAGGATTAGGCCTAGGCTTACTTCATATGAGATTGTTTGGGCTACGGCCCGTAGGGCGCCGATTAGGGCATATTTTGAGTTTGAGGCTCAACCAGATCCTAGGATGGAGTATACGGCAAGGCTTGAGAGGGCCAGGATAAATAGGATGCCCAGGTTTAGGTCTGCTACTGGGTGGGGTATGGGAATTGGTGCTCATAGAGTTATGGCTAGTGTCAGTGCTAGTATTGGGGCTATTAAGAATAGGGCTGGGGTTGATGTTGATGGGCGGATTGGTTCTTTAATAAATAGTTTTACTCCATCAGCAATTGGTTGGAGGAGTCCGTAGGGCCCAACAATGTTTGGACCTTTTCGTAGTTGTATATACCCTAAGACTTTTCGTTCAATTAGTGTTAGGAAGGCCACGGCCAGTAGGACAGGAATAATGTATGTGAGGGGGTTAACTAGGTAGAGGAGTAAAGTGTTTAGCATGAACTAAGAAGAGGACTTGAACCTCTGGTCGAAAGGGCTTAGGCCTTTTGCAATTACCATGCTCTGCCATCTTAGTGTGGCTTTATCTTGGCCAGGATGTGGGTCCTCCATTTGTTTAATTAAGCTGTGTTCATTAATTATGGGCGAGGCGTGCTTTTAGTATGGGCCTCTCTTTTCCGGTCCTTTCGTACTGGGAAAAGTGACGTTACAGATAGAAACTGACCTGGATTGCTCCGGTCTGAACTCAGATCACGTAGGACTTTAATCGTTGAACAAACGAACCCTTAATAGCGGCTGCACCATTAGGATGTCCTGATCCAACATCGAGGTCGTAAACCCCCTCGTCGATATGGACTCTGGGAGGGGATTGCGCTGTTATCCCTAGGGTAACTTGGTTCGTTGATCGGCCCGTGGGCCGGGTCATTGTTGGTCAGATTTTCTGTGGCTTAGAAGTGTGTTTCTTGGTTTTAGGTTTGGTTAACCCAGTCCACTCGGAGGATAGGTTTTTCTCCGTGGTCGCCCCAACCAAAGGTAAGGTCCCAGTTGCCGTTAGGTTTGAGTTCTTGTCTGGCAAGTTGTTTAACGCGGTTGGGTCTGTACCTTAAGCTCCAAAGGGTCTTCTCGTCTTGTAGTATTATGTCCGCTTCTGCACGGGCAGATCAATTTCACTGACTTGAAAGGGGAGACAGCTAAGCCCTCGTTTGGCCATTCATACAGGTCTTCATTTAAAAGACAAGTGATTGCGCTACCTTTGCACGGTCAAAATACCGCGGCCGTTAAACTTGTGGTCACTGGGCAGGCTGGACCTCCTATACTTGGAAATTTGCAGGAGGCGATGTTTTTGGTAAACAGGCGAGGCTTGTGTTTGCCGAGTTCCTTCCTTTTCTTTTAGTCTTTCCTGTGGGCACGCCAGTGTGGGGCTAACGATTATTTGGGTTGTAGGGTTTTCTTGGTTTTTTTATTTTCTGCACTGCCCTCTTTTATTGGGTTCGTTAATTTCCGGTGGTCGGTCCGGGCTGGTTTACACTTGTGCTTGGAGAGAGGCGTGCTCTCTTGTTACTCATTTTAGCATAGTCTCTCCCATGTTGGCATGGGGTGGCCTAGTATTTTTAGGGGAGTTGGATTTTTTATTAAAATAATAAATTTTATGTCGTTTGAGCTTTAACGCTTTCTGTTCGGGTGGCTGCTTTTAGGCCCACTGAAACGACGGGTTTTTGTAATTATAATCCTTATCCTTCTGTTAAGGTTGTATCCTTGGTCAAAGGGGCTGTACCCCCTTTAACTAACTTCCATATCTTTCTTGTTTTCTAATGTTAGGTATTGCTTGTTTGATTGAAGGCGTATGGGGCTGAGCTTATACTCATTTCTTAGGCAACCAGCTATCACCAAGCTCGGTAGGTCTGTCACTTCTACCCGGGGCTCTTCCCACTCTTTTGCTACAGAGACGGGTTGGCTCTTTTTGCTGTCCCGGGGTAGCTCGCTTGGTTTCGGGGGTACAAACTAAAGGTCTCTTTGCTTGTTTGGTTCTTGCTAGATCATGATGCGAAAGGTACGAGGGCTAGTCTCTGCTTTGTTGTGCTTGTATGGCTTGTTTCATTACTTTTTCAGCTTTCCCTTGCGGTACTTTTTCTATTGCTTGTGGAACCTTTTTCGTCTCCCGTACTGAGGTGGGAAAATGATTTGGTTTGTGGTTTTGGGTTTGTGTCGTTTATAATTTATGTTGATAAATTAATTTTGGGTGGTTAAGCTAGCTGTTTGGCTCAGGGCGACCCAGTTTGCATGGGTGTCTTTTCGGTGTAAGGGAAATGCTTGGCTGTCTCAGCCACGTCCTGATTTAATCCAAGTGCACCTTCCGGTACACTTACCATGTTACGACTTGCCTCCCCTTGTTTGTGCCTTGGTGTTAGAGACATTTATTGCTGTTGGGCGGGGAGAGTGACGGGCGGTGTGTACGCGCCTCAGAGCCGGGTTCAAAAGGACACTCTGTTTCCTTTTTACTACTAAATCCTCCTTCGAGCATTGGTTTTCATAATGTTGTCCGTGGGTGTTCTGTGTAAGAAAATGTAGCCCATTTCTTCCCACTTCGTTCGCTACACCTCGACCTGACGTTTTGGGTTGTACCCATTTTGCTTACTATTGGTCTTTCACAGGGTAAGCTGACGACGGCGGTATATAGGCGGGGGCGGCCAGGAGTGGTGAGGTTTAACGGGGGTTATCGGTTCTAGAACAGGCTCCTCTAGGGGGGTCTAAGGCACCGCCAAGTCCTTTGGGTTTTAAGCTGGTGCTCGTAGTACCCTGGCGGACGTTTGTTGTGGGGTAACGTCTAAGTTTATGGCTGAGCATAGTGGGGTATCTAATCCCAGTTTGTTTCTCAGTTTTCGTGGGGTCAGGTGGGCTGGTGTTAAAGCTACTTTCGTGTATGGGCTTCGGGCGCTCAGAGGCGTATGACGGCCAAGAGGTCCTTTGGCTTTAAAATTGATGTTGTCTTAACCACCCTTTACGCCGTGGCCATCAACTGGGGCCTCTCGTATAACCGCGGTGGCTGGCACGAGTTTTACCGGCCCTGCCGTAGCCCTGGCTAAGTCAAGTTTTCACTTATGGCTTAATATTTATCACTGCTGAATTCCCTTGGGGGTGTGGCGTGGCAAGGCGTCTTGGGCTAAAAAGTTTGTGCCTGATGCCTGCCCCTCGTCCCCGGGCGGGGGATTGAGGGCATCCTCACTGGACTGCGGAGACTTGCATGTGTAATCCGGGCTAGAGCTGATGGTAAAGTCAGGACCAAGCCTTTGTGCGGGCGGGGCTTTTTAGGGCCTATCTTAGCATCTTCAGTGCTATGCTTTAATTTTAAGCTACGCGAGC